AAATCCTAGAATTCCGTCGGTTTTCTGGATTTGGAAAAGTGCGGATTTTCAAGAACGGGAATCTTATGATATGTTGGGAATCTCTTATGAGAATCATCCACACCTGAAACGTATTTTGATGCCTGAAAGCTGGATAGGATGGCCCTTACGGAAGGATTATATTGCGCCTAATTTCTATGAAATACAAGACGCTCTTTGAATATGAATCTTCACTTCTACGCCTCCAGACATTCAAGGAATCTTTTTATATTCTGTTCTAGATCAAAGAGATTCATTGGATTCTCATTCCTATTATGGATGGGCTAAATCCAAAAAAAAGAGGGCTTCATTACAATTTTCCAATTTGGAAGATCCTTCTTTCGGGGGAGCCAGGCTACTAAAATGAACAAAAAAAGAGTTCTGCACCACCAACTTTGTACCGCGCACATCACTTAGATGGGCTCTCAAAAGTCACGTAGGAGGGAGTGGCGAAAGTGAATAGGAAAGAAAAAACGAAAGAAAGGAAAGGGGTTGTTGGGATTCTATTTGGACTGTATCTGAAATGAATCTTGTCTATTCCCACCTCTCCACTCCTTAACTTAAGATCGGAGTGTTGGGTTTTCAAACAACTAGCTTCACTTTTTGGATATGTATGAAGGATTCACATTTTTTTTTGAATGAGAAGAGGCACCATAGAAACAAAGAAAAAAGAAGACGAAACATCATCGAATTCTTTTCTTTCCCTATATACTCCTTTCTTTCTCCATCTACAAATAAAAAACAAATCAAAAATAAAGAAAAGAGAGGTATATCTCTAGATACCCAGATGGAGAAGTTATGGGTCGTGGTCTAGACTATTAACCAATATGTCTGATGATCCATATCGAATTTGGATGAGTATCTATTATTAACCACATGCCAGGAACCAGATTTGAACTGGTGACACGAGGATTTTCAGTCCTCTGCTCTACCAGCTGAGCTATCCCGACCCTTCCCGACGCAGCATCCCGATCCTACTAGATGGATAGGGTCTCTGTCAATTAAACAATTAAAATGAAAGAGAATCAAAAAGCATTACAAATTACAAAATCTTACTCAGGGAATTTCTGGGATCTTCAAAAAGAATACTTTGTAAGTTTAATTGAATTAAGAATCATGATATGTACTGTGAATGATTCAAACGGGGGTTCCTTACTCATAGATGTTCTTTTGTACGTATATCGTACATCTCAAGGACTTGTGATAACAGAGGAGCATTTCTGCTCCGATCCATTTGTGAAAGCGTAGAGTGAATGAGAAACATCTCGTGGAACCGCTGATGAAAAAGAGGATAGAGTTAGGGGGATGGGCTCTTTTTATTGTGATTGGGGATAGAGGGACTTGAACCCTCACGATTTCTAAAGTCGACGGATTTTCCTCTTACTATAAATTTCATTGTTGTCGGTATTGCTATTGACATGTAGAATGGGACTCTATCTTTATTCTCGTCCGATTAATCAGTTCGTTAAAAGATCTATCAGACTATGGAGTGAATGATTTGATCACTGAATTTTTGGGGATCGATTCACAATAATGCTTCCATTTTTCATATAAAAAAAGAAAGATTCGGGGAGGCATTAATATGAATCATTTGGTATTTCAGTATACGTATGTATCTAGGTTCATCCTTCATACCTTCCATGGAAAGATTACTCTAGCAACGCAGCCTACCCCATTCGTTAGAACAGCTTCCGTTGAGTCTCTGCACCTATCCTTTTTGGATTCTTGTTTTCGGAACCCCTCCTTTCTTTTTTCTGAAAACAGGATTTGGCTCAGGATTGCCCATTTTTGATTCCAGGGTTTCTCTGAATTTGAAAGTTATCACTTAGTAGGTTTCCATACCAAGGCTCAATCCAATCAAGTCCGTAGCGTCTACCAATTTCGCCATATCCCCTTTTTTGGTTTGAAACTAGGATCTCATTGGGATGCCTTCCCCCCCTCTCTTTTCTTTCTCATTTTTCTTTCATTTTTACTTATAACGGAACTTTTGAATTCATTAGATAAGATTCTATCTCTAAAAAGTGTATCCGTTTACTCCTATTTGATTTCTTATGTATCTTATCTATCGGAGAACGGGTATTTAGTCCAATCAGAAATGATTCTATCATTGATGTATCCGCAATTCAACATGGACGGATCTATATCACAGAATATATGCCTCTCTTCTTATCATTTTTAACGCGCGGTTTTTCATACTCGAACGGTCGATTCTTTTTTGTCTTATCGCTCTGAATGAAACCAGAGGAATGTCTCATTTTTTTTTCTGTATTTTATTTTATCCTTATTAATTATCCTGATTCTTGAGAATTCGATTCATATAAATAGAAAAGAGAATCCTATAACTAAAACTGAGAAATAGAATCAATGAGAAATAGAAAATCAAAAGATAACTTCGATTGATTTTGATTTGATTTCAATTGAAAAAGGATATATCATTCTATTTGAGATTTCTTGTTATAGAATATTCATTCGGAATTAGATTCATATTCTATTCTTTCTATATGCTATAGGATTTCTGAATAGCTAAGATCCTGGCAGTTTGTGGAATTCCTATGCAAAATTTCTGTTATGTGAGCCCGCTTAGCTCAGAGGTTAGAGCATCGCATTTGTAATGCGATGGTCATCGGTTCGATTCCGATAGCCGGCTTTTTTCTTTGTTCGATTTTCTACTTTGAATACATGAATGTCTCCTTGACACCAAGGAATGAAATATTGAAAAGACTTCTTTACCGTCTTTCAAAAAGTAACTGATCTAGTATGTCGTAAGAACTTCCAACTATGAATAAAAAAAAAGCTTCGAGCAGTTAGGAACAAATCCAGAAAAGTATTCTTAACTTGCTATATATACCAAAGAATCTGAATATTGATACAATTCATCTCATTCTTCTTTGTAGTTGTAGTACAGTACTTCAGTAGATTTTGTTTCGTTTATTCTTTAGTTCAGTCTTAATTTAGGTTTATTCTTTCAATTGAATTTTCAATAAAAAAAGGAGTCTTTATGTCTCGTTACCGAGGGCCTCGTCTCAAAAAAATAAGCCGTCTGGGGGCTTTACCGGGACTAACTAGTAAAGTGCCTAGACCCCAGGATCCTAGAAAGAGAAAGAACAAAAAATCTCAATATCGTAGTCGTCTAGAGGAAAAACAAAAATTGCGTTTTCATTATGGTCTGACAGAGCGACAATTACTTAACTACGTTCGTATCGCTGCAAAAGCCAAAGGATCAACAGGTCAGGTTTTACTCCAATTACTTGAAATGCGGTTGGATAACATAATTTTTCGATTGGGTATGGCTTCGACCATTCCTGGGGCCCGGCAATTAGTTAATCATAGACATATTTTAGTTAATGGTTGTCTAGTAGATATACCAAGTTATCGCTGCAAACCCCGAGATATTATTACAACGAAGGATGAACAAAAAACCAGAGCTCTCATTCAAAATTCTCTTGATTCATCCTCCCAGAAGAAATTGCCAGAACATTTGACTCTTCACTCATCCCAATATAAAGGATTAGTCAATCAAATAATAAATAGTCGTCGGGTTGGTTTGAAAATCGAAGAGTTGCGAGTTGTAGAATATTATTCCCGTCAGACTTGAACCTAACTAAAATAACAAAGGTTCGGAAATTTTGGCCCCCTTTTCGACGAAGTAAATCGACCTAAGATAGGGGGGTTTTCCCATTTATGTATCATAAACGGATCGGCGGGGATATTCTCATTCCTTGGCCGCTCGTTCCTGTATTTTTCCGTACTACAAAACTACAAAAATGAGTAATCGAGAATCCATATCAAAGAAAGGTCCACTTGCTGGAAGTATTCGTTGTTATTTGATTTGATACATTGTGGTCAATAAGGTTCGTGAATTCAGTGAAGGGACGGAAAGAGAGGGATTCGAACCCTCGGTAAACAAAAGCCTACATAGCAGTTCCAATGCTACGCCTTGGACCGCTCGGCCATCTCTCCTACAAAATCTTATGTTCTGATTATGGCCCAGAAACCGAGTGAATAGCGAGTTATTCCTATTATTGCAGTATAGATCTGACGCATCAATTAGAACAATTCTAAATAGCAAAATAGAAAACTTTTTCTCAAAGTCAAAGAAAGACGGATTCGCAGCTCGGGGGATAAAAACATGCATTTTTTTTGAAAAAAAAACGATTCAATTAAAAACTAAAAACAAAGGATATATCGATTCAGACGCCGATCCCGTCTTTTTCTGATATTTGTACCATACCGAATTAAACCAATGAATTGGAACCAATCGGCAGATGGATCTAGATTTTAGACTAGGGTTCCTAGACCATGGTTATGTTTAGACTCTGATTCCATAGTCAGTCAAAATCCCCTTCTAGTTTCAGATTTCTCAACAACACCTCCTTAACCCATAGATCTATTTCATAGATCTATTTCAAATTCTTGAATCCTCCCATGGATTTTTCTATTTTGATTGTTTGTATAATATATACACGCTATGCGCATAAAAAAAAAAGAAGGTAGTTTGCTTGTAGAATGATTATTCGATGCGTTTTCCTCTTTAGATGGATCATAATCCAATCAAAACTTCTCTTCTTGAGTTATCATAATCTGTAGGAAAAATTCCTTGCTTCTTCAACTTCGATGAAATAGTTCCGTTCATTGGTATACTGCTCCATTTGGATGAAATTCAATCTCAAATATTTCCTTTCTATCCCTGTCAAAAAGTAACAATTTGATTTGAGTGGAAGGTCTACATCTTTTTTTTTTAACGAGTCTTTTTTGTGTTATTTCGTACTGTACAATTCCTTTGTTTGTGGGATCTTTTTCCCACGAGGGGTAATGAGAAGAATTTGGGAGTGGATTGTGAACTATGCCTAGATCACGGAGAAATGGAAATTTTATTGATAAGACCTCTTCAATTGTAGCCAATATCTTAGTACGAATAATTCCGACAACTTCAGGAGAAAAAGAGGCATTTACCTATTACAGAGATGGTGCGATTTGATTCT